TTAAATCTTTTCTACTAGGTAATCCATTATCCTTATGCATGAAGATAATAAATTCGGTCGTTGTGGTCGGGCTCTATTATGGATTTCTGACCACATTTTCCATAGGACCCTCTTATCTCTTCCTTCTCCGAGCTCGGGTTATGGAAGAAGGAAGCGAGAAGGAGGTATCAGCAACAACTGGTTTTATTGCGGGACAGCTCATGATGTTCATATCGATCTATTATGCGCCTCTACATCTAGCATTGGGTAGACCTCATACAATAACTGTCCTAGTTCTACCGTATCTTTTGTTTCATTTCTTCTGGAACAATCACAAAAACTTTTTTGATTATGGATCTACTACCAGAAATTCAATGCGTAATCTCAGCATTCAATGTGTATTCCTGAATAATCTAATTTTTCAATTATTCAACCATTTCATTTTACCAAGCTCCACGTTAGCCAGATTAGTCAACATTTATATGTTTCGATGCAACAACAAGATTTTCTTTTTCACAAGTAGTTTTGTTGGTTGGTTAATTGGTCATATTTTATTCATGAAATGGGTTGGATTGGTATTATTCTGGATACGGCAAAATCATTCTATTCGATCTAATAAGTATCTTGTGTCAGAATTGAGAAATTCTATGGCTCGAATCTTTAGTATTCTCTTATTTATTACCTGTGTCTACTATTTAGGCAGAATGCCGTCGCCTATTGTCACTAAGAAACTGAAAGAAACGGAAGAAGGGGGAGAAAGAAAGGAAGAAAGCGATGTAGAAACAACTTACGAAACGAAGGAGACTAAACAGGAACAAGAGGGATCCACCGAAGAAAACCCTTCCCTTTGTTCGGAAGAAGAGGAGGATCTGGACAAAGATGAATTTCACTTTAAAGAGGCACGCTATCAAGATAGCCCAGTTTATGAAGATTCTGATCTGGAGACCCATCAAGAGAATTGGAAATTGGGAAGACCGAAAGAAGAGAAAAGAATCAATATTAATAAAAAGATTGATATAATTTATTTGTGGGTTGAAAAGACTTTTATCACTTTTTTTTTCGATTATAAACGATGGAATCGTCCATTACGATATATAAAAAATGATGAATTAGAAAATGGTTTACGCAATGAAATGTCACAATTTTTTTTTTTTACATGTAAAACCGATGGGAAACAAAAAATATCCTTTACGTATCCACCTAGTTTATCAACTTTTTCGGAAATGCTAGAACGAAAAATTTCTTTTTATATCTATGACAAAGATCTTTTGATTTCTAATTCTTGGATTCATACCAATGAAAAAAAAAAGTGCAATTTGAACAATGAATTGAGAAGCCGAATACAAATTTTAGAAAAAAATGAGAGATCTCCTAGTCTGGATATGCTTGAAAAAAAAACCCTAATCTGCGATGATAAAAAAAAAAAAAAATGTTTGCCGAAAGCATATGATCCTTTTTTCAACGGACCATATCGAGGAACGATAAAAAAATTATATTCACGTACAATTATAAATACTTGTACAGATACAAAAGATTTAGAAGAAATTTTTTTGATAAATAAGATTCATTATCTACTTCTTAATAATTCCTTAGAACTCTGTCGTAAATCTTTTTTGAATTCTACAGAAAAAATTGATTCAGAAAATAAAGAAAAATATTTGAAATTTTTATTTGATGTAATTACAACACATACAAAAGATCAAAAAATAATGAAAAAGAAATCTATTGTAATTAAAAGAGAAGAAGTTACTAAAAAGGTTTCCCAATGGTCATATGAATTAACCGAGGATTTCGAAGAAGAGGAAGAAGAATTTACAGAAGAAGATAGTGGGATTAATTCAAGAAGAGCCAAACGTACCATAATTTATGAAGATGCTAATCCAGATAGTGATGAAACGGAAGAGATAACTTTGATAAATTACTCCCAACAATTTGATTTTCGTCGCAATTTAATCAAAGGATCCATGCGCGCTCAAAGACGTAAAACAGTTATTTGTAACCTTTTTCAAGCAAATTTAAATTCCCCGCTTTTTTTGGATCGGCTAGACAAAACATATTTTTTTTTATTTTTTGATATCAACGAAAAGAAGAATCTCCTTTTTAGGAATTGGATGGGGATAGAAAATGAAGATACAAAAGAAGAAAAGAAGAAAGAGGAAAAAAAAGATCAAAACGAAGAGTTAGAAAGATCAGAAATTTTAGATGCCCTTCTATATACTCAAGCAATAAGAAGTTTTACGTTACTAATCCAATCTTTTCTTAGAAAATACGTGATATTGCCTTTATTAATCATAGCTAAAAACATTTTACGTATTTTATTCTTACAAATTCCGGAATGGCACAAAGATTTTCAGAAATGGAATAAAGAAAAATATATTAAATGTACCTATAATGGTGTTCAATTATCAGAAACAGAATTTCCCCAAGATTGGTTAACGGACGGTATTCAGATAAAGATTATACATCCTTTATGTCTAACACTTTGGCAAAAATCTAAGGTACGATCTCATCATATAGATCAAATGAAAAAAAAAAAGAAAAAACAAAATTTTTGTTTTTTAACAGTCTGGGGAACGAAAACAAAAATTCCCTTCGGTTCTCTACAAGAAAAACCTTTATTTTTTAAACCTATTTCTAAAGAACTCAAAAAAATAAATATAAAGGTAAAAAATAAATTTTTTCAAATTATAAAATTTTTAAATAAAAAAAGAATTTTAAAATTTAAAAAAGAAAAAATAAAATGGGTTATCAAAATAATTCGAGTTATAAAACTCATAAGAAAAAAAATTGAGAAAGTAAATCTCGCTTTATTCTTTGAATTAAAGAAAAAAAAAATATATGAACCGAACAAAAACAATAAAGATTTAAAAATAAATAATAAGATTATTCGCGAATCGCCCGTTCTAATTCGACCGATGAATTGGTTAAATTATTCACTAATAGAAAGAAAAATTAAAGATATTTCTGATAAGACAATCAAAATAAAAAATCAAATTGAACAAACCGAAAAAGAAAAGAAAGAAAAAGAGATTTATGATAATAAAATATTGAAATCATATAAACATCTTTGGAAAATTTTAAAAAGGCAAAATATTCGATTAATGCGTAAATCACATTACTTTATCAAATCATTCATTGAAAAAATATACATAGATATTTTGGTATGTTCCATTACCTTTTTTAAAATTAATGCGGAACTTTTATTTGAATCAACAAAAAATATATTTAATAAATCCATTTACAACAATAAAAGAGATCAAAAAAAAGAAGGAATTAATGAAATAAATCAAAATAAAATGAATTTGATTTTGACTATAAATTTTTTTTTTACAAATACTTATAATACTGAAAAAAGGAATCAAAATTCTAATATTTATTGGAACTTATCTTCCCTGTCCCAAGCATATGTATTTTACAAATTATCACAAACCCAATTATTTAATAAGTATCACTTAAGACCTATACTTCAATATCAAGGGAACTCTCCCCTTTTTAAGGATAAATTCAAAGACTATTGTATGGTACATGGAATATTTCATCCTAAATCAAGACATAAAGAAATTCATACATATGTAATGAACGAATGGGAAAAATGGTTAAAAAGTCATTATCAATATGATATATCTCAAAAAGGGTCTCGATTAATACCTAAACAATGGCGAAATAAAAGAAATAAACTTCGTATGATTAAAAAAAGGGAATCAATTCAATTGGATTTATATAAAAAATTTAATTCCATAAAAAAAAATGACTATGTAGCGAATTCATTTATGAATCAAAAAGACAAATGGAAAAAACATTACAGATATGATATTTTATCATATCAATACATAAACCCCCCTAATTCATATATTTCTGAATCGACATTAGGAATAAAAGAGGCTAAAGAAATTCCATATCATTTCACTACATCAAAACCTGAATCATTTTATGTATTGGCAAGCATACCTAATAATGATTATCTAGAAAAAAAATATATTATTTATAGTAATACCAATTTGGATAGAAAATATTTTGATTGTAGAACTCTTTCTATTTGTTTTCGAAAAAATATTGAGATCTGGACCAATGCTGATATTCGCAGAAATATTTATAAAAAGGCTAAGACTGAAATTCATATAAATAAAAGGAATATGATTCATCAAAAAATCAAACCATGCAATCAAAAAAGAAACTTTTTTGATTGCATGGGAATGAATAAAAAAAGGTTCTGTGATACCGAATCAAATCATGCCAATCTAGAAACTTGGTTCTTTCCAGAACTTGGGCTACTTTTTGATGTATATAAGATTAAACCTTGGATCATCCCAATAAAATCACTCTTTTTAAATGTTGATGCAAATGAAAAAAGTAAAAACATCAACAGAAATAAAAAAAAAAATCTTAAAGTAGGAAATTTTGAGCAGGAAGAACACGAACAACAAAATGAAGGAAATTTTGTATTGAATTTATTAAAACAACAGAATAAAAAAGCTGTTGAAGAAGATTACAGAAAATTCGAAATGAAATATAGTAAAAAAAAAAAATATAAGACCAATAAGGAAATGGAACTAGATTCCCTTTTAAAAAACTCTTTACTTTTTCAATTAAGATGGATTAATTTTTCAAATGAAAAAATATTTAAAAATATAAGAACGTATTGTGTTCTACTTGGAGTGAAAGATATAAAGGAAGCTGCTATATCCTCGGTTAAAAAAGACGAAATAAACCTAGAAGAAATATTTATTCAAAAGGACTTAGTTCTTAAAAATTTGATAAGAAGGGGAGTATTTCTTATTGAACCAATTTGTCTATCTATAAGAAGGGATGGAAAATCTATTATATATCAAACTATAGATACTTCATTGGTCGATAAGAAACACCAAAAGAATAATAAATACACAAAAAGGGGATATATTGAAAAAGGGGAGTTAAAAAAATACATTGTACGACACAGCAACATATTTTTTAGTGGAGACAAAAATAATTATGATTTTATTATTCCTGAAAATATTTTATCTCCCGTACGTAGGAGAGAGTTTAGAATTCGAATTTGTTTAAATTCCAAAAATTGTCATGTTGCAGATAAAAATCCAAGATTTTGCAATAAAAACAAAATAAGAAACTGCGGACAAATTTTGAATGAGGACAAGCATATTAATACAGATGAAAAAAATTTGATGAAATTAAAATTGTTTCTTTGGCCCAATTATCGATTAGAAGATTTAGCTTGTATGAATCGCTATTGGTTTGATACTAATAACAGCAGTCGTTTCAGTATGTCAAGAATACATATGTATTCACAATTCAGAATAAATTCAATTCCAATGAAAATTAAAAATTTTATAGTGGATTTAGTGGATTTACTCAATATTGTGTGATATATTCGGTAGATGAAAGCCTCAATATATACACTATATAAAATTATAATATATAATGCTGATTTTATAGTGTATAAAATTTAACTAGGAGGAGCGGAATCCCTTTAAGTTAAAAGAATGAAAATTGTTTTAACATATATATCAGATCTTTTGATCCAAATTAAATTTAATTTGGATCAAAAGATCTGATATATAAAATATAAACCAAACACATAAACAAAAAACAAATGAGTATATTAATAAAATCAATCCAATTTTGATGTATACTAGATGAAAATAACTAACATAATAAATAATATTATTTTTTCTGATCGGTAAAATTCACAAAAAAGACAGATATAAATCTTAATTTATGGTCAAAAATTCATTAATCTCAGTTATTACACAAGAAGAAAAAGAAAAAAATAGCGGGTCTGTTGAATTTCAAGTATTCCATTTTACCAACAAGATACGGAAACTTACTTTACATTTAGAATTGCACAAAAAAGATTTTTTATCGCAAAGAGGTCTACGAATAATTCTGGGAAAACGTCAACGATTATTGACCTATTTGTCAAATAAAAATAAAGTGCGTTATAAGAAATTAATGGATCAGTTAGATATTCGAGAACCAAAAAATCGTTGATTTCATTTGAATTTTTTTTTTTAGTTTCTTATTCTTGTCATTGTTATTTTTTGTTTTTTAATTATTTTTTCTTAGTTCAGTTATTAGCATTAGATTTTTCATTTTAAAAAATTCATGAAATAAAGAATTAAGGAAAAAAATATGACTGTACCGGTTACAAGAAAAAATTTCATAATAGTCAATATGGGCCCTCACCACCCATCAATGCATGGTGTTCTTCGGCTGATCGTTACTCTGGATGGTGAAGATGTTATTGACTGTGAGCCTATATTAGGCTATTTACACAGAGGGATGGAAAAAATATCGGAGAACCGAACAATTATACAATATTTACCTTATGTAACACGTTGGGATTATTTAGCTACTATGTTCACAGAAGCAATAACAGTAAATGCACCAGAACGATTGGAAAGTGTTCAAGTGCCTAAAAGAGCCAGTTATATCAGAGTGATTATGCTGGAGCTAAGTCGCATAGCCTCCCATTTGTTATGGCTTGGACCTTTTATGGCCGATATCGGTGCACAGACTCCCTTTTTCTATATTTTCAAAGAGAGGGAATTTATATATGATCTATTCGAAGCTGCCACAGGTATGCGGATGATGCATAATTATTTCCGCATCGGAGGAGTAGCTGCGGATTTACCTTATGGCTGGATAGATAAATGTTTTGATTTCTGTAATTATTTTTTAAAAGAAGTTGTTGAGTATCAAAAACTTATTACTCGAAATCCCGTTTTTTTGGAACGAGTTGAAGGAGTGGGCATTATTAGTGGAGAGGAGACAATAAATTGGGGTTTATCAGGACCAATGTTACGAGCTTCTGGAATCCAATGGGATCTTCGTAAAGTTGATCGTTATGAGTGTTACAATAAATTTGATTGGGAAGTCAAATGGCAAAAAGAGGGCGATACATTAGCTCGTTATTTAGTACGAATCGGTGAAATGGAAGAATCCATAAAAATAATTCAACAGGCTTTAGAAGGAATTCCTGGAGGACCTTATGAAAATTTAGAAAACCGCCGCTTTCATACGACAAAGAATTCCGAATGGAATAATTTTGAATATAGATTTATTACTAAAAAACTTTCACCCAATTTTGAATTGTTAAAGCAAGAGCTTTATGTAAGAGTAGAATCTCCAAAAGGAGAATTAGGAATTTATTTAATAGGAGATAGTAGCGTTTTTCCCTGGAGATGGAAAATTCGTCCACCCGGTTTCATTAATTTGCAAATTCTTCCTCAGCTAGTTAAAAGAATGAAATTGGCTGATATCATGACGATACTAGGTAGTATAGATATCATTATGGGAGAAGTTGATCGTTGAAATGATAATTGATACGACAGAAGTACAAACTATTTATTCTTTTTCTAAATTAGAATCCTTAAAAGAAGTCTATGGACTCATATGGATTTTAGTGCCCATTTTCACCCTTGTCTTAGGAATCACAATGGGGGTATTAGTTATTGTGTGGTTAGAAAGAAAAATATCCGCAGCAATACAACAACGTATTGGACCTGAATATGCCGGCCCGTTAGGGATTCTTCAAGCTTTAGCGGATGGAACCAAACTACTTCTGAAGGAGGATCTTCTTCCATCTAGAGGGAATATTCGTTTGTTTATAGTAGGGCCTTCTATAGCGGTTATATCAATTTTACTAAGTTATTTAGTAATTCCTTTTGGATATCACCTTGTTTTAGCTGATCTCAGTATAGGTGTTTTTTTATGGATTGCCATTTCAAGCATTGTACCCATTGGTCTTCTTATGTCAGGATATGGATCAAATAATAAGTATTCCTTTTCAGGCGGTCTACGAGCTGCAGCTCAATCAATTAGTTATGAAATACCATTAACTCTATGTGTATTAGCAATATCTCTACGTGTGATTCGTTGGAACATGAACTTTTTTATCTCTTTTCTATAAAAGAGATAAAAAATGAATTTATAAATATGAAAATGAAATAATAAAAAATCTTATATTATTTCATTTTCAAGCTTTATAAAGTAAGTAAAAATAAATAAATTAAAAGTCTTAAACAAATATCTTTATTTTTTTTTTTTTCAACATTTCAGTTCGATGAGTTAAATCAGATAGTTATATGAGTGAAACAAAACTGCTACTCAATTTGCAGTAAAAAAAAATCTCATTCCCTAGAGTATAAGAAGGAAATTGAAGTAAACATAAGTTGTTGATCCCAAGATTGAAATTATTTGATTAATCATCATATCTTGAAGCGGATGCAAAAGGTCAACAGTAAAGTATTTATTACTATGCTAGGGATCAATCAAAAATAAGTGAGTAGTTAGGAACACCAAAGTACGCAAGGGATAAGTAATGGAAATAATGTAAGGTAATAAAAGAAGTGAATTTTTGCATAAAATGAATCATAATAAGGGCTTGAAGTTGGTAGAAATAATCAAGCAGTACTTCCCCACGATTCCGATCTAGAGTATGCTACTATTCGCTGATTAAAGAAATAACTATCAAGAACGAATTAATCCTTTATTTTATTTGATTTTAGTTTTGAGTTTTAAGAAAGAAGAACAGAAACAAGACAAATAGAATGCAATACAATAATAGAATAAAAAATTCATAATAATTATTCATTAACTAATGCCTAATTCTTTCTATTTATGACGAGCATTTAATTGAAGTATTTAGTTATTGCTGAACAAATAAAAATTTTATAAATTCTGATTATATCATTATTAAAGGATAAGATCAATTCGGAAGTGCTTTTTCTTATTCTAGCAGACAGAATTTGATTGGTCAAATTAAGGTTTCTTCAACTCCCAAATTATATTTAATTCTTTTCAATTCTATAGAGTCCAAGGAAAGCAATTAGTCCTTACTTTACATTTATTTGTGGCCATAGAGGAGCCGTATGAAGCTTAAGTTTCATGTACGGTTTTGGAATAGCGATTGGAGCAGTGATGTTATCATCGACTATAATTATCTAATAGTTTAAGTACAGTTGATATAATTGAAGCACAATCCAAATATGGTTTTGGGGGATGGAATTTGTGGCGTCAGCCCATAGGATTTCTAGTTTTTATAATGTCTTCTCTAGCAGAATGTGAAAGATTACCCTTTGATTTACCAGAAGCAGAAGAAGAATTAGTAGCAGGTTATAAAACCGAATATTCAGGTATAAAATATGGGTTATTTTATCTTGCTTCTTACCTAAATCTATTAGTTTCTTCATTATTTGTAACAATTCTTTACTTAGGCGGGTGGAATTTTTCCATTCCATACATATCTATTACTGAACTTTTTGGAATAAATAAAATGTTTAGAGTCTTTGTAATAGTAATTGGTATCTTTATTACATTAGCTAAAGCTTATTTGTTTCTGTTCATTCCTATCACAACAAGATGGACTTTACCTAGGATGAGAATGGATCAGTTATTAAATCTTGGATGGAAATTTCTTTTACCTATTTCTCTAGGTAATCTATTATTGACAACTTCTTCTCAACTTGTTTCACTATAAAAAAATAATAATAATAAATGAATAAAAAACAATAATGATATTCATAACTTATCTCAACTAAGAGAAAACAAAATGAATTTTATTCATGGATATCTATAATATGTTTCCTATGGTTACTAAGTTCATAAATTATGGCAAACAAACAATACGAGCTGCAAGGTACATTGGACAAAGTTTCATAATTACTTTATCCCATACAAATCGTTTACCTGTCACTATTCAATATCCTTATGAAAAATCAATAACATCAGAGCGTTTTCGTGGTCGAATTCACTTTGAGTTTGATAAATGTATTGCTTGTGAAGTATGTGTTCGCGTATGTCCTATAGACCTTCCTATTGTTGATTGGAAATTTGAAAAAGATATTAATAAAAAACAATTGCTTCATTATAGTATTGATTTTGGAGTTTGTATATTTTGCGGTAACTGTGTCGAGTATTGTCCAACAAACTGTTTATCGATGACTGAAGAATATGAACTTTCTACTTATGATCGTCACGAATTGAATTATAATCAAATTTCTTTGGGTCGATTACCAATGTCAATAATTGGAGATTACACAATTCAAACAACGATTAACAATTAGGATTAGCCAAATAACTTTATTTTATCTATATAATTTTTTTTATTCAATTAGGAAGGTATCATATAAGAAAATAGTCCCTTTCCTGGCCCCCTTAGTAAGGTCATGAAATATTTCGACTTATTTATTTTTTCTTTCATAATGGATTTACCTGGACCAATACATGATATTTTTGTAGTCTTTTTAGGATCAATTATTATATTAGGAGGTCTGGGAGTAGTATTACTTATAAATCCCATTGATTCTGCCTTTTCATTGGGATTGGTTCTTGTTTGTATATCCTTATTCTATATTTCATTGAATTCCTATTTTGTAGCTGCCGCACAGTTCCTTATTTATGTGGGAGCCATTAATGTATTAATCATATTTGCTGTTATGTTTATGAACGGTTCAGAATATTCCAACGATTCCTATTTGTGGACCATTGGAGATAAAATCACTTCACAGATTTGTCTAAGTATTTTTTTTTCATTAATGACTATTATCCCAGATACCTCATGGTATGGAATTTTTAGGACTACAAAATCAAATCAGATTATAGAACAGGACTTAATGAGTAACGTTCAACAAATTGGGATTCATTTATCCACAGATTTTTATCTTCCTTTTGAACTTATTTCTATAATTCTTTTAGTTTCCTTGATAGGTGCAATTACTATGGCTCGTCAATAATATAATAAGAAATAATAATTTATATATTTTTAGAATTTAAAGAAGAATGAAAAAGGATTAAATCTCTTATCTACTGTGAATATGCTCTTTTATCCTGTAATTTTTAGATTCTATTCAACTTAATTGGTTGAATTTTTGTTAATATTGAAATGAATCGAGATTGATGAGGAATTTGTCAATGATGTTAGAGCATGTACTTTTTCTGAGTGTTTCTTTATTTTCTATTGGTATCTATGGACTGATCACAAGTCGAAGTATGGTTAGAGCACTTATGTGTCTTGAGCTTCTACTGAATTCGGTAAATATGAATCTCGTCGCATTTTCCGATATATTTGATAGTCGGCAATTAAAAGGAGAAATTTTCTCAATCTTTATAATAGCCATTGCGGCTGCTGAAGCAGCTATTGGGCTGGCTATTATTTCGTCGATTTATCGTAACAGAAAATCAATTCGTATCAATCAATCAAATTTGCTGAATAATTAGTCATAATTTTTCTATGTTAAAATAGAAAGAACCTAAAAAAATAAATAAAAATGAAGATCTTTCTATTAATCTAAAAATTTCATAAAATTAACATGAATTGAATTCATATGTCATATCATATTTCATGATTATTTAAAAGGAAATCAAAGTATCTTAGCCTTTTCTCATAAACAGATTTGAAAATATATTGATTCTTCAAATTTTTATAAATCATTGATTCATCTGGTAGAAAATATCTGATTTATATCATTATACCAGATTGAAAATATTTTGTGTTCAAAACTTAAATTTATAGACCCAATGTCACATTCAGTCAAAATTTATGATACATGCATAGGGTGTACCCAATGTGTTCGAGCTTGTCCCACAGATGTATTGGAAATGATACCTTGGGATGGATGTAAAGCTAAGCAAATTGCTTCTGCGCCAAGAACCGAGGATTGTGTAGGTTGTAAGAGATGCGAATCCGCTTGTCCAACAGATTTTTTGAGTGTTCGTGTTTATTTATGGCATGAAACAACTCGCAGCATGGGTCTTTCTTATTAATATGTGACAAAAAACTCCACTTGAATCATTTGATTCCTCTTTACCGACAGAGGCCCGTACTCGAGAAAAGAAAATATCTTATTCTTCTCCCGAGCACGGGGTTTTCTTATAAAAATTTATCTTGTCTTTATCACGAGTTATTTTCCTTGGTTAACAATACTTATTGTTTTGCCCATATTTGCAGGTTTTTCAATTGTCTTTTTCCCTCATAGGGGGAATAAGGTGTATAGGTGGTATACTCTTTGTATATGTATCCTAGAGCTTTTTCTAATGACCTATGTCTTTTGTTATCATTTTCAATTGGACGATCCATTAACCCAATTGAAGGAGGATTATAAATGGATCAATCTTTTTGATTTTCACTGGAGATTGGGAATCGATGGACTTTCCATAGGACCCATTTTACTGACAGGATTTATAACTACTTTAGCTACTTTAGCAGCTTGGCCAGTTACTCGAAATTCGCAATTTTTCTATTTCTTAATGTTGGCAATGTATAGTGGCCAAATCGGATTATTTTCTTCTAGAGACCTTTTGCTTTTTTTCATCATGTGGGAATTAGAATTAATTCCTGTTTACTTACTCTTATCCATGTGGGGAGGAAAAAAACGCCTGTACTCGGCTACAAAGTTTATTTTGTGCACTGCAGGAGGTTCTATTTTTCTCTTAATAGGAGTTCTAGGTATGGGTTTATATAGTTCCAATGAACCAACATTAGATTTAGAAAAATTAGCTAATCAATCATATCCTGCAGCATTGGAAATAATATTATATTTAGGTTTTCTTATTGCTTATGCTGTCAAATCGCCGATGATTCCTCTACATACATGGTTACCAGATACCCACGGGGAAGCACATTACAGTACATGTATGCTTTTAGCTGGAATCTTATTAAAAATGGGAGCATATGGATTGATTCGGATCAATATGGAATTATTAGCTCATGCTCATTCTAGATTGTCTCCCTGGTTAGTGATAGTAGGAATAATACAAATCCTTTATGCAGCTTCAACCTCTCTCGGTCAACGAAATTTAAAAAAACGTATTGCCTATTCTTCCGTCTCTCATATGGGTTTCATAATTATAGGAATTGGTTCTATAACTAGCATGGGACTAAATGGAGCCATTTTACAAATACTCTCTCATGGATTGATTGGTGCTGCACTTTTTTTCTTAGGAGGAACCTGTTGGGATAGAATACGTTTTGTTTATCTCGAAGAGATGGGGGGGATATCTATCCCAATGCCAAAAATATTTACCATGTTTAGTAGTTTCTCGATGGCCTCTCTTGCATTGCCCGGAATGAGTGGTTTTGTTGCAGAATTATTAGTATTTTTTGGAATAATTACCAGCCCAAAATATCTTTTAATACCAAAAATGTTAATGACTTTTGTAATGGCAATTGGAATGATATTAACTCCTATTTTTTTATTATCTATGTTACGTCAGATTTTCTATGGATACAAGCTATTAAATGTTACAAACTCTAATTTTTTTGATTCTGGACCACGAGAACTATTTGTTTTGATCTGTATGTTTTTACCTGTAATAGGAATTGGTATTTATCCTGATTTTGTTTTCCCATTATCGGTTGACAAGGTACAAGTTATACTATCTAATTATTTTTATAGATACTAATTTTATATAATGAAAATATCAAATTTTCATTAATTGGTAAGAAAGTCTTATAATTATTTGACTTTCATATTTTCACGATTTTTCGTTGTAGAATGAAAAAAAAAAGAAGAGTGAATTATAATTTTAATTAGATATATCTAGGGTTTTTGAGAACCATTTGAATAATTTTACCATTCAAACGGTTTTCAAAAACTCCCCAAAAACTCCCACAAATTTCCATTGTATATCGAACGATGTTTTTATGTATTCGTTATATAATTTCTTTTATTTAATTAGATATTAATTGGAATGAACCGTAACTATGGAACCCAATTCCTAATAGATTGATCCCAAAATAGCATATCCAAATTAGAATAAATCCTATAGAAGCCATAAATGCCGAATTTGTGCCTTGGTCTTGTAATTTTGAATTTGTTTTAGTATGTAAATAAATTGCAAATATGGTCCAAGTAATAAATGCCCAAGTTTCCTTAGGATCCCAATTCCAATAAGAACCCCATGCTTCGTTAGCCCATACTGCTCCAGAAAGAATACCTATGGTTAAAAAAGTAAACCCTAAACTAATGACACGATAACTCCAATAGTCTAAACGCTGAATTAATTGATATTTGTAAAAGTTTTGAAATGAGAGAAAAGAAGTCTTTTTAAAGACACTCCCTTTTTCATTGAAATATTCCTTCTCACCAAAGAAAAGAAATTTCCTTAAACTGAAAAAATTTTTATTTTTCAAAAAAAGATTAATATTCTTTCGAAATGTAATCACTATAAGAGCAACTGATAATAACGATCCACATAAAAGAGCTGCATAGCTTAATAGCATCATACTGACATGCATCATTAACCACTGAGATTGTAGAGCAGGTACTAATATTGCGGGTTGATGCATTTCAGTTGAAAGACCTGACGTAGCGAAACCTTGGGTAAAAATGGCACTTGGTGCAGTTATTGCACTTAAATTATTTTTATGATTCCCAAGATACGGAATCCTATGAATAATAAAGAAACTCCAAGAAAGGAAGATTAATGATTCGTATAAATTACTTAAAGGAAAATGTCCCGAAGAAATCCAACGAATAACTAAAAACCCCGTTATAGATAAAAAAGTAGCTATCATCCCTTTTTCTGACGAATGACGTAATCCTTCAATTTCGTAGACTAATAAGTTCATCAAATGAATCATAATCACAATTGAGATGATTGAAAAGGAAATATGAGTTAATATATGTTCTAAGGTCACAAATATCATCAACATAAAAAGGGTCCGTATTAAAGAATTGAAATCGGGGATTTAAATATTCTATTATATCTATTGTGTATATATTATTTATTATTATATATGCCGCCACTCGGACTCGAACCGAGATGCTCTAGCACTGCTTCCTAAGAGCAGCGTGTCTACCAATTTCACCATGGCGGCTTACCTGAAATAATAATAGGAAATTAATGTTGAATTGTCGAGATTCAATAGAGTTGGAAACAATGAAGAAAGATTTATTTACATATAATCCATTCATATGGAAATGTTAAATATCAATAATAGTTATTAAGTATCTTCATAAGTTCAGGTTTCAAAATCAACTTTTCCATACTATAAACCTAGCTTTTGTTAATCCAGAATAATCAGAATTAAATAGTTTTGTTCTCAGTCATCAGTTAAGGTATAAAATTCAAATTTTTTTTAGTTTAATTTATTTATACTCTAATTTAGAACCTCATTAATTTTTTTTTCACTTTATATGTCTTTCACATACAACGATAAAAATGAGTCACCTATTTTTGAATGGCAGTTCCAAAAAAACGTACTTCTACGTCAAAAAAGCATATTCGTAGAAATCTTTGGAAAAAAAAAGGCTCTTTAGCGGCAGTAAAAGCTTTTTCTTTAGCTAAATCTGTTTCTACCGGACAGTCAAAAAGTTTTTTTGTGCGACAAAAAAAAGTCTTGGAAAAATCTTAATTAACATGTATCAAAGAATTTCCAATTTTAAATTTTTTAATTGGAAGACAAATAATTCAAATTTTAGAATGTATTTTACTTTTCCATATTAGAGTAATGAATAATATGAAAAATAAAAATCTTTATGTTTACTGGATTCAAAGTACTAAGTATTGTGTATTTTATTTTTTATATTTATTAAAATTTATATTGAATTCGTGAGATTATTTGTTGTATATCATCATTGTGCTTTTCAATTTTTCAAAGCACAATGATTATATACAATATTTATCAAATATATAATTGTACATAATATAAGATGGTGTCATATCGTTTCAGAAAAGTCTTTTTTTTTATAGTTTAAAGCTTGATTCATTATTTGACCAGCTCATTGAAACTCTTATTTAAAATATTTGATAAAATCAAAAATCATAATTCCAATCTTTTTTCTTTTAGTTTTGTTTTTTCAAAATAGATCTGAATTGGTGAATCGGAAACAATTTTAAGAAAAAAAAAAAAACAATTTGTTTTCTTATGGAATATACATATAAATATGCATGGATAATACCCCTTTTTCCGCTCCCAGTTACTATGTCAATAGGATTTGGACTTCTACTTATTCCGATAGCAACAAAAGATATTCGTCGTATGTGGGCTTTCCCAAGTGTTTTACTACTCAGTATAGCTATGTGGTTTTCAGCCAATTTGTCTATTCAGCAAATAAATGGAAGTTTGACCTATCAATGTCTATGGTCTTGGACCATCAATAATGATTTTTTATTAGAGTTCGGATACTTGATTGATCCACTTACTTCTATTATGTCAATGCTAATTACTACTGTTGGAATCTTGGTTTTTATTTATAGTGATAATTATATGTCTCACGACCAAGGGTATTTAAGATTTTTTGCTCATATGAGTTTTTTTAATGCTTCAATGTTGGGATTAGTTACTAGTTCCAACTTGGTACAAATTTATATTTTTTGGGAACTCGTGGGAATGTGTTCGTATTTCTTGATAGGTTTTTGGTTCACACGACCCGTTGCAGCGAGTGCTTGTCAAAAAGCTTTTGTAACTAATCGTATAGGAGATTTTGGTTTATTATTAGGAATCTTAGGATTTTATTGGATAACTGGTAGTTTCGAATTTCGGGATTTATTTCAAATAGTGAATACCTTGATCCATAATAATGGGGTCAATTCTTTATTTGTTACTTTATGTGCCTTTTTCTTATTTGTCGGTGCAATTGCTAAATCTGCACAATTTCCCCTTCACGTATGGTTACCTGATGCCATGGAAGGTCCCACTCCTATTTCGGCTCTTATACACGCTGCTACTATGGTAGCAGCGGGTATTTTTCTTGTAGCTCGGCTTCTTCCTCTTTTCAGAGTTATACCTTACATAATGAATATAATTTCTTTAGTAGGTATAATAACAGTGCTTTTAGGAGCTACTCTGGCTCTTGCCCAAAGAGACATTAAAAGAAGTTTGGCTTATTCTACAATGTCTCAATTGGGTTATATTATGTTAGCTTTAGGTATAGGTTCTTATCGAGCTGCTTTATTCCATTTGATCACTCATGCCTATTCTAAAGCTTTATTGTTTTTGGGATCCGGATCCATTATTCATTCAATGGAACCTATTGTTGGATATTCACCAGAGAAAAGTCAGAATATGGTTCTTATGGGAGGTTTAAAAAAATATGTTCCAATTACAAAAACCACTTTTTTTTTAGGTACACTTTCTCTTTGTGGTATTCCGCCTCTTGCTTGTTTTTGGTCTAAAGATGAAATTATTCACGATAGTTGGTTGTACTCACCAATTTTCGCATTAATAGCTTGGTTTACAGCAGGATTCACCGCGTTTTATATGTTTCGGATGTACTTACTGACCTTTGATGGGTATTTTCGCATTTATTTTCAAGATTATAGTAATTTAAGTAGTACAAAAAAAAGCTCGTTTTTTTCAATATCTCTATGGGGAAAGGGTACACTGAAGGAAGTAAATAAAAATTTACTTTTTTCAAAAGACCTCTTTAAAATTGACAAGAATATAAAAAGTAAAATACGAGATTTTAGTACTTACTTTAGAAATAGGTACACTTATATGTATCCTCACGAATCGAGCAATACTATGTTATTTCCTCTACTAGTATTAGTACTATTTACTTTGTTCATTGGATCAATAGGA